TTATAGTATACACTGTAATTACAACTTCACAAAATTTTGTATCATGGGTATGTAAGTACCTCCAAAAATAAATGCTTTTATTCTTTTTTTCCTCTTAAATATTTAATAAAAAAAATATTGTTATTCCAGTTTCGTAAGTACACAAAATATTTCTTTTGCTTTGGGAGTTGGCCAAAAAAGATTAAAGTACTGATTAGATCAATATGGGGGGTAGGGGGGTTAACCTTAAAATAAAAGTTTAACTCATGTTCCAAAGTTGGAATCTTAAATAAACAAGCTCCGGGGGGAGAAACAAAAATAGAATATTGATAATTCAATAGGTAAAAAAATATATGTCTAAGATTCATGAATAAATAACATACAATCTATCCTAGTAATATTATTAACCTCACCGTTAGTTCAGATTTAGGTTAAATAATCCCAACTTAAGATTTTATGGGGGATTGACTTCACAGAAAAAAAAAACCTACAGATGAGGGCAGACTCAGTTATGGGGTTCCAAGTGCACCTTGCTATCAGGGATACTTCAGGCGGATGTCGGTTCAATTTAAAAGATAGCCAATCTACGAGAAATGCACATAGATCTCGACCAGATGCCGGTTCAAGTTAAAAGATGGGACGCCTACGAGAAATGTCCATAGATCTGGATGTTGGATCTTCGGGGGTCAGCTTGGTGGTTTCTCGCCTGTGGGTAAGACCAAAAATCAGAAGGCCACAGAAACACTTCCATGGGGTAAATAGGTGAATGTACGATATACATAATATGTACACCGCGTTACTCCCAATGTTAATAAAGCTTCTACAAGAGGTATTTTTAAGTCCCAGAATTCTGGCTTTGGGGGCCCAGGGGTGGGGGTGAAAATCCCCCCCTTTTGAAAAAAAAATGATGCAAAAAAAATTTTTTTAGGTAAAAAAAACTTTTTTTAGGTAAAAAAAACTTTTTTAGGTAAATTTTTTGATGCAAAATTTATTTAAATTTAAGTGGTGAGGCCTGGAAGAGTGGAGGAGCCTGGAATGTTTACTGAGAGGGAGGAATAATCTCCCAATCTTCGGCTTACAAGACCGGTGCTTTATTTAAGCTATCTAAGTATCATTTAATTAATTTGTTTTCTCACCACCCTGTAAGTGGTATAATAATAATAAATAGTGAAAAATACAGGATGGATGCGGCTTGCCCAATTTCAATGAATGGCTGTTCGACTGGTTGTCCGCCGATTCAGGTTAAAATGAGTGTATTTGATACTATAAATCAAAATATGAGCTGGGTTGCGGGTCGGAATGTGAGGCTCCGTTGTTTAGATGTATGAATCATCGGGATAAGTATAAGGATTACAATTGATGCAAGAAGGGCTAGAACTCCTCCTAGTTTATTAGGAATTGATCGGAGAATGGCGTACGCAAACAAGAAGTATCATTCTGGTTGAATGTGAGGGGGTGTGACTAAAGGGTTGGCTGGGGTAAAATTGTCTGGGTCACCCAGTAAGTTGGGGGATAGTAGGGATAATATAAAAAGTATTGTTAATATAATTAAAAATCCTAAGGCGTCTTTATAAGAGAAGTAGGGGTGAAATGGGACTTTATCTATATTAGATATAATTCCTGTAGGGTTATTTGAACCAGTCTCATGAAGAAAAAGAAGGTGAATAATACTTGCTCCTGCAATTAAAAATGGGAATAGGAAGTGAAATGCAAAAAATCGAGTGAGTGTGGCTTTATCTACAGAAAATCCGCCTCAGATTCGCTGAACAAGTGAATCTCCCATGTATGGGATTGCTGATAGTAAATTAGTAATTACAGTAGCTCCTCAGAAGGATATTTGTCCCCATGGTAAGACATATCCTACAAAGGCAGTTGCTATTACCAGAAATAGTAGAATTACTCCAATATTTCAAGTTTCTTTATATATATATGAGCCGTAGTATAATCCTCGCCCGATATGTATATAGATGCAGATAAAAAAGAATGATGCTCCATTGGCGTGAATATTACGTATTAGTCAACCATAATTTACATCACGACAAATATGTGCTACAGATGAGAAAGCTGAAGATGTATCGGCCGTATAGTGTATAGCTAGAAATAAGCCTGTAATAATTTGTGCGATAAGGCAAATTCCTAATAGAGAGCCGAAGTTTCATAATGATGAAATGTTAGAGGGGGTTGGAAGGTCTACGAATGATCCGTTAATAATTTTAATTAATGGGTGAGTTTTTCGAATTGGGTGGGCCATGAGGTTTTTATAGTTGAATACAACATTGGCTTTTCAAGCCAGAAGTTTCGGTTAGAGTCCGTGTAAAAATAATGATTTATTTAGTTTTTTTAGGAATACTAGGATTGATTTTTGGTTTAATTGCAGTGGCATCTAATCCATCACCATATTTTGCTGCTTTAGGGTTGGTATTGGCGGCTGTTTGTGGGTGTTGAGTATTAGTAGAATTAGGGGTATCTTTTTTATCGCTAGTTCTTCTTTTAATTTATCTGGGTGGGATACTGGTTGTGTTTGCATATTCTGCTTCTTTGGCGGCAGAACCGTATCCCGAGGCGTGAGGAAGTTGATCGGCTTTTATTTATGTATTATTTTATCTTTTATTAATTATTTCAGGGTATATTTTTTTTAATTGTAATGTAAGTTTGGAATTTTTATTCACTAACTATAACACTGAGTATAGTACTATTGGCAATGACTGGGGAGGGATTGGAGTAATGTATTCGCGAGGGGGTTATTTTTTAATATTTTCAGGATGAGTTCTTCTTTTAACTTTATTTGTTGTTTTAGAAGTAACTCGTGGTTTATCACGCGGGTCACTACGTGCTGTAAGATACTAATAATAAAATTATAAGTATTGAGGAGATTAAAAAAAGTAATATGTATATTTTGATTAGACCCGTTTGAAGGTTTGTAATGGTTTTGATAACTGGCAACTGTTGGTTGGTTAATCCTTTAGGTCCTGATTCTTCATATCAAGTTATATCTGTGATATGGGTGGCAATATTTTGTCCTCACCATAAGTTAATCTTTGGGGCGGATCGATGAATTACTAATGGAAAAAATGCTAGAAGATTAAAGAATGAAAATATTTTTGTTTTTATTAAAGTTTTTGATGTAGTGTTGGCAATATCACTGGCTAATAGTAATCCTAGAAGTGAGACTAGGATAGCAGATAATTTAATAGTTGTTGGCATAGTTAAAATTTGTGTTTTTATGGGAGTAAAATTATAAATGATGATAAATCCTGAAATCATGCTTCCCCATGCGAGTCGTTTAATAGGATTAATAATAAGATAATTATTTTCATTAATTGGGGAGAGTGGGAGATAACGTGGGAATTGTATTGATGAGAAGTAGATAATCCGAAAGCTATATACTGCAGTAAATGATGTTGCTATAAGTGTTATACATAGTGCAAGTGAATTTAAATTTGAATTGTTTATTGCTTCAATAATTGCGTCTTTAGAAAAAAATCCTGCAAGAAATGGGGTACCTGTTAGTGCAAGACTGCCGATAGTTATACAAGAGGTAGTTATGGGTAGTAAGTTTTGTAATCCCCCCATTTTACGAATATCTTGTTCATCATTTAGGCTATGAATAATTGACCCGGAACATAGGAATAATATTGCTTTAAAAAATGCATGGGTACAGATGTGAAAAAATGCTAATTGTGGTTGATTTAGCCCAATTGTTACTATTATTAGGCCTAATTGGCTTGAAGTTGAAAATGCTACAATTTTTTTAATATCATTTTGGGTCAGCGCGCAAGCTGCAGTAAATAGTGTGGTTAAGGCCCCAAGAGAGAGGCAAATAGATAATGCTGTTTTATTATTTTCTAATAAAGGTTGGAATCGGATTAATAAGAAGATCCCTGCTACGACTATGGTGCTAGAGTGAAGTAATGCTGAGACAGGGGTTGGGCCCTCTATGGCAGCAGGGAGTCATGGGTGAAGTCCAAATTGTGCGGATTTTCCCATTGCGGCTAGAATAAGGCCTAGAAGAGGTAATGTTGAATTATCATATAATAAGAAAATTTGTTGAATTTCCCATGAGTTAGTAAATACTACCAATCGGGCCATGCTAAGAATCAATCCAATATCCCCCACACGGTTATAAACTACGGCTTGTAGTGCTGCAGTGTTTGCGTCAGTTCGTGCGTGTCATCACCCAATTAGTAAGAATGACATAATTCCGACTCCCTCCCAACCGATAAAAAGTTGAAATAAATTATTTGCGGTAACTAGGATTATTATTGCAATTAGAAAAATTAATAAATACTTGAAAAAGCGGTCAATTTCTTTGTCCGAGTGTATATATCAAGCTGCAAATTCAAGGATTGATCATGTTACAAATAGGGCAATAGGGGAAAAAATAATAGAAAATTGATCAAATTTAAAACTTGAGTTAATTTCTATGTTGAAGATTGATATTCAGTGAAAAGTGGTTACAATAGATTCGACTCCGTAGGCTATAAAAATTATTAATGGAATTAAACTAGTTAGGAATGCAAATTTTACAGAATTTTTAACATGAATAATAGGTCAGTTTAAGTATTTACTTACTATTAATAAGATTAGTGGAAATGTGAGTATAAATAATGATAAAACTATAGATGAATTAAAAATTAATACTATATTCATAACTTTTACATGGGGTTGCACCAAGAGTTTTTGGTTCCTAAGACCAATGGATTACTATTATCCTTTAAAAGTTAAGTAGACTGAGGATTTTAACCTCAGTGGTAGATAGTTAGCAATTTCTATGTCTCTTGACTCTTCTCGGTTTAAAAAGAGAGTTTAACTCTTATTTTCTAGAATCACAATCTAGTATTTTATTTAAATTATTTAAACATGTAAATATCCCTGAAATAAGTTCAGGTTTGAGGATAAAAAGTATTATTGGAATAATATGAATAGCTAAGAGAAAATGTTCTCGAGTGAATGTGGGGGTAATTGGGTTTAGGTGATTAGGGATGGGGCCTCGTTGAGTTATTAAATATATATATAATGTATAGGAGGCGGTGATGAGTGTCCCGGTTCCGGTAATTAGAATGGTTCAATTTGATCAGTTAAATAGTGATACTATAATTGTTAATTCCCCTCATAGATTAAGTGAGGGGGGGAGGGCTATGTTGGATAAATTAGTTAATAATCATCAGGTGGCTATTAGAGGTAATATTACTTGTGCACCTCGTATTAAAAGAAGGGTTCGACTGTGTGTCCGTTCATAGTTTATGTTTGCTAGGCAAAATAATGCTGATGAAATTAATCCGTGCGAGATTATTAAAATAATTGCTCCTGAAAAACTTCATGGAGTTTGAATGAGTGCTGCTGCAATAACTAATCCTATATGGCTTACAGAGGAATATGCAATAAGTGATTTTAGGTCAGTTTGTCGCATGCAAATTATTCCTGTTATAATTACCCCTCATAAAGCTAAAATAATAAATGGGTAGGATAATTCTTTAGATAATGGTGTTAATATAATTGAAATTCGTAAAATTCCATACCCGCCTAGTTTTAGTAATACTGCTGCTAGAATTATAGATCCTGCGATTGGGGCTTCGACATGTGCTTTTGGGAGTCATAAATGTATGCCGTAAAGGGGTATTTTAACTATAAATGCTAATAAACATGCTGCTCATCAAATTTTATCAGAATATATTATAAGTTGTATAGGACTAGTTAGTTCTAATAAGAATAATGATAGGGAGCCTGAGTAACTTTGTAAAATTAGGAGTGCTACTAATAATGGGAGAGAGCCTGCTAGTGTGTAAAACAGAAAATATGTTCCTGCATTTAGTCGTTCTGCTTGATTACCCCATCGTGTAATAATAATTAAAGTGGGAATTAAAGTTGTTTCAAATGCAATATAAAATATAATAATTTCTGTGGCAGCGAATGCTAAGATTAAGGATGCTTGTAAAATAATTATTATGGAAATGTATATGCGCTGTCGGTTTACTGGGTTATTTTTTAAATGGTTTTGGCTCGCTAAAATTATTATAGGAAGAAGTCAACATGTAAGAATTAATAGTGGTGATGATAAAGGGTCTAACCCTAGGTATTTGTTAACCATAAGTATATATTCAGATGATAAATTGAAAAATATTAAGCTTAATACAGCAATAATAAAGCTATTTGTTGTTATTAATGATCAGAGTAAATTTTTATTGGAAAGTCAAGCTATTGGTAAAAGCATAATGGTTGGGATGAAAATTTTTAACATTGTAGTAGATTAAGGTTTTTTAGGTGATCACTTCCATGAGTTCGTGTGGTGGCTACTATTAATGCTAGACCAGTGCCTGCTTCACATGCTGAGAAGGTTAATATAAATATAGGTAAAGAAAAATATGATATTATCTCGGATTGAGTGGATCAAAATGATAAAGCAATAAATAATGCTAGTATTATACCTTCAAGGCATAATAAGGCAGACAAAAGGTGAACTCGGTGAAATGCTAATCCTATTACACTTAGTAAAAATGATATAAAAAATGTGATATATGTTGGGGACATAAAATATTTTTGGGGTTTAACCAAAATTTACTGAGTCGAAATCAGTAGTCTTTTTTAGATTAAATATTTATTCTGCTCATTCCAACCCACCCTGGATTCACTCATAAATTAACCCAGTTGAGAGTAAAATAAGGATTATTGTTGATCATAGAAGTGTATATTCTGGTAAAAGCAGTTGAGAGGCTCATGGAGTGGGTAATAGGAGAGCAATTTCAAGGTCAAAGAGGAGGAATAGAATTGCGATTAAAAAAAATCGAATTGAGAATGGAAGTCGTGCTGATCCCAACGGGTCAAACCCACATTCATACGGTGATAATTTTTCTGAGTCTGGGTTATTTAAGGGCAATCAAAAGCTTAGGGTAATTAGTACTAAAGATAAGATTGTTGAAATTATTACTATGATTATGATTAAATTCATTATCTTTTCCTAGATTTTAACTAAGATTAAATGATTGGAAGTCACTTGTATTTTTATACTAAAAAGATATGACCCTCATCAATAGATGGATACATAGAGGAAGAGCCATACTACGTCTACAAAGTGTCAATATCATGCTGCAGCTTCAAATCCAAAGTGATGAAATGATGTAAAATGATAATTAATCTGTCGTATTAAGCAAACTAGTAGGAAAAGTGAGCCGATAATTACATGTAAACCATGAAATCCTGTTGCTACAAAAAATGTTGATCCGTAAACACCATCTGCAATTGTAAAAGGAGCTTCATAATATTCTATTGCTTGGAGAAGGGTGAAGTATATGCCTAATATAATAGTAAAAAAAAGTGATTGGATGGCCTCTTTTCGGTCCCCTTGTATAATGCTATGATGGGTCCATGTTACTGTTACTCCTGAGGCTAATAGGACTGCGGTATTTAATAAAGGAACTTCAAATGGGTCAAGTGGAATGATTCCAGTTGGGGGCCAGCATTCTCCTAGCTCTGGTGTTGGGGCTAAGCTTGAGTTGTAGAATGCTCAAAAAAATCCAAGAAAAAAGAATACTTCTGATGTAATAAATAAAATTATCCCGTATCGTAGTCCTTTTTGAACTGGAATTGTGTGGTGTCCTTGAAATGTTCCTTCTCGAACAATATCTCGTCATCATTGAAATATCGTTATGAGTATTACGATTAGACCTAGAGATATAATAATTATAGATCCAAAATGAAATCATATTGCCAAGCCTGATGTTATTAATAATGCGGCGATAGCTCCTGTTAAAGGTCAAGGACTGGGGTCAACTATATGATAGGCATGTGCTTGGTGGGCCATTATACATTTTCTTGTAAGTATAGGCTTAAAAGAAGAACAAATACATAAGCTTGAATTATTGCGACTGCAATTTCTAAAAGAGTGAGTAAAAATAAAGTTATTATTATTAAAATTGATACTACTGGTATTAAAGGGAGTAGAACTAGTGTGGCTGTAGCAATTAATTGAATTAATAAATGACCTGCGGTTAAATTAGCTGTTAATCGAACTCCTAGTGCTAATGGTCGAATAAAAAGGCTAATAGTTTCAATAATAATAAGGATTGGAATTAATAAAGTTGGAGTTCCTTCTGGTAAAAGGTGTCCAAAAGCGGCAGTAGGTTGATTTCGAAGGCCAATTAAAATTGTAGCTAGTCAAAATGGTACTGCTAATCCAAGATTTAATGATAGTTGTGTTGTAGGGGTAAATGTGTATGGTAAAAGACCTAGAAGATTTATTGTTATTAGGAATATTATTAAGGATAAAAAAATTATGGCTCATTTATATCCGCCAGCGTTAATTGGAGATATTAATTGCTTAGTAAATTTTTGTATAAATCAGATTTGTAGCGTAGATAAGCGATTATTTAATCATTTATTTGTTGGGTTTGGGAATAATAATCAAGGTAAAACCATAGCTAGTATAATTAAAGGAATGCCTATTATTATTGGGCTTAAAAATTGGTCAAAAAAACTTAGATTCATGGTCAAATTCAAGATTCAGGTTTTTTTACATTTTTATTTTGTATTGTTGGCTCATTTAGGTTATTAAAATTACTAATTTTAAAAGTTAAAATTAATAAAAAGACAATTCATGATATTAGAAAAATAGCAAATCAGGGCCCAGGGTTTAATTGTGGCATGTCATTAAGGGTGGGTTAAATCACCGATCTTTAGCTTAAAAGGCTATTGCTTAGTTTGAAAGCTTCTTAATGATTATTCTAATATAGATGAAGATCAATTTTGGAAGTAATTTAATGGTGTTGCTTCTACTACAATTGGTATAAAGCTATGATTTGCTCCGCAAATTTCTGAGCATTGACCATAATATACGCCAGGACGGGACGCAATAAAGGTTGTTTGATTTAATCGTCCTGGGATAGCATCAGTTTTAATACCTATAGACGGAATTGCCCATGAATGTAATACATCTTCTGCAGAAATAAGTATACGAATAGGGGACTCTATGGGTACTACTATACGATTATCAACTTCTAGTAGACGAAACTGTCCTGGGAGAAGATCTTGAGTGGGTACTATATATGAGTCAAATATTAAATCTTCATAGTTTGTAAACTCGTAGCTTCAATATCATTGATGTCCGATAGCTTTAACTGTAAGGTGGGGGTCATTAATTTCATCTATTAGGTATAAAATTCGTAATGATGGGAGGGCAATTACAATTAAAATAATAGCAGGTATAATTGTTCATACTATCTCAATTTCTTGGGCGTCTATGGCGTTAGTGTTAGTTAATTTTGTAGTTATTATAATTGTAATAATATATAGAACTAATGTACTAATTAAAAAAAATGCTATTAATGCGTGATCGTGAAAGTGTAATAACTCTTCTATAATAGGGGAAGCTGCATCTTGAAAACCTAGTTGTGATGGATGTGCCATTGAAAGACGTATAAGATTTTAACTTATAATTTAATCCATGACAAGATTTTGTAATATTTTACTAACGTCTCATAAGTAAGTGGCAGAGTGGTCATGCGGTTAACTTGAAATTAATCTATGTGGGTTCAATTCCCCCCTTTCTTGCTAATAAATTCGGGCTTGAACATATGAAGGTTCTTCAAATGTGTGATATGGTGGAGGGCATCCGTGTAACCATTCAATATTTGTAGAGCTTAATTCAGTTGTTAATACTTCACGTTTTGATGAAAATGCTTCTCAGATGATAAATATTATTATAATTACTGCAACAAGGGAAATTAAGGATCCAATTGATGAGACTGTGTTTCATAGTGTGTAGGCATCCGGATAATCTGAATATCGTCGCGGTATTCCCGCTAAACCTAAAAAATGTTGGGGGAAGAAGGTTAAATTTACTCCAATAAATATTACTCCGAAATGAATTTTTGACCAAGTTGAGTGTAAAGTATACCCCGAAAATAGAGGAAATCAGTGTACGAATCCGCCTATAATGGCAAATACAGCCCCCATAGATAACACATAGTGGAAGTGTGCTACTACATAGTAAGTGTCATGTAAAACAATGTCTAATGATGAATTAGCAAGAACAATGCCAGTTAGTCCGCCAACAGTAAATAAAAAGATAAAACCTAAAGCTCATAATATTGCTGCGTCTCACTTAATTGATCCTCCATGTATAGTTGCTAATCAGCTAAATACTTTTACTCCAGTGGGGATAGCAATAATTATTGTAGCTGATGTAAAATAGGCCCGTGTGTCGACATTAAGATCAACTGTAAACATATGATGGGCTCAGACAATAAACCCTAGTAGCCCAATCGATATTATAGCTCATACTATACCCATATAGCCAAAAGGTTCTTTTTTTGCTGAATAATATGTAACAATGTGAGAAATTATTCCAAATCCGGGGAGAATAAGAATATAAACCTCTGGATGACCAAAAAATCAAAACAAGTGCTGGTAAAGAACAGGGTCACCTCCCCCCGCAGGGTCGAAGAATGTAGTGTTTAGGTTTCGGTCTGTTAGAAGTATTGTAATCCCTGCGGCAAGGACCGGTAAAGATAGTAAAAGAAGAATAGCAGTAATTAATACAGATCATACAAATAAGGGTGTTTGATACTGCGATATCGACGAGGGCTTTATATTAATGGAAGTTGTAATAAAGTTAATTGCTCCTAGAATTGATGAAATACCTGCTAAATGTAGCGAAAAAATTGTTAAATCAACTGAAGCCCCGGCATGTGCTAAGTTACCTGCTAATGGTGGATAAACGGTTCAGCCTGTCCCTGCTCCGGCCTCAACCCCGGATGATGCTAGTAATAAAAGAAATGATGGGGGTAATAACCAAAAACTTATATTATTTATTCCTGGAAATGCTATATCCGGGGCGCCGATTATTAATGGAACTAGTCAATTTCCGAAACCCCCAATTATTACTGGTATTACTATAAAAAAGATTATTACAAATGCGTGAGCAGTTACAACTACATTATAAATTTGATCATCTCCAAGAAGAGTCCCGGGTTGGCTTAACTCAGCTCGAATTAGGAGACTTAAGGCGGTGCCCACTATCCCGGCCCAGGCACCAAATATTAAATATAGAGTGCCGATATCTTTATGGTTGGTTGAAAATAGTCATCGAGTGATTATCACAGGTAAAATGGCCGAAGTAGGTGTAGGGTTGTAGCCCCTTTTATAAAGGTAAAGTCCTTTTTTTATCAAGCCTCGTAGTGTAAGAGCACATAAAATTGCAAATTTTAAAGGAAGAATTTATTTTCTTCGGGGCTTCTCCCGCGTTTTTTTCCAGCAACGCGGGAGAAGTAGATTAAAGCTCGCTGGATTGAGCGTTTAGCTGTTAACTAAAATGTCGTAGGATAAAAGCCTTCTAATCTAGGAAGGTCTTGGCTTAATTAAAGTACCTGGGTTGCATTCAGGTGATGTTGGATAGAATCCTGCAGATCTTAAACAAGAACTAGAAGATTTTAACTTCTGCTAAAGGCTTTGAAGGCCTTTGGTCTAAATTAGCCTAAGCTCTTAGATGAATAAATTAATTATCAAAGGGGTAATTGGGAGAAATATATTTGATATAATAATTGTTAATGATAGTGGATTAGGGGTATGATTTTTAAATCGTCAGTAAAGTTTTGAATTAGATATATTAGGAGAAGAGGTTAAAGACACGGCATAGGATAGCCGTAAGTAAAAAAATAGGCTCAGTAAAGCTGAAAGTGCTATTAAGGAAGCTATGGTTATTAAACCCTGTTTAGTAATTTCTTGAAGGATGAGTCATTTTGGAATAAATCCAGAGGTTGGTGGAAGTCCGCCCAGGGATATAAGTGTAATTATTATTATTGAGGTTAAAATTGGGTTTTTAATTCACGATATAGTAAGTTTATTAATACTTAATGAGTTAAAATGTATCAATATTATAAATATACATGAAGTTATAAGAAGGTAAATAAATAAATTTATTATTATTAAATATGGTAAAAATAATAAAATAAAAATTATTCACCCTATATGTGCGATAGATGAATAAGCTATAATTTTTCGTAGTTGTGTTTGGTTTAATCCTCCCCATCCCCCAATTAATGTTGATAATAATGCTATAAAAATTAATATATTTGAATTTAAGAAGTGATGTGTTAAAATTAAGAGAGTCATTGGTGCTAGTTTTTGTCAAGTAGATAAAATTAAACATGTTAATAGGTCTAGACCTTGGAGTACGTCTGGTATTCATAAGTGAAATGGGGCAATTCCTAATTTTATTGATAGTGCAATGGTTAGTATAATTGTTGGAAGATGGGTTTGTACATTTATAATTGTTCATTCTCCAGTAAATCATGCATTAATTGTTGATGAAAATAAAATTAGAGCGGATGCTGATGCTTGAATTAGAAAATATTTAGTAGCAGCTTCAACTGCTCGTGGGTGATGAAGTTTTGTTATTAATGGAATAATTGCGAGTGTATTAATTTCTAATCCTATTCAAGCTAAAAATCAATGGTTGCTAATAAATGTAAGCATCGTTCCTAAGGAAAGACTTGATAATAAAATTGATAGTGCATAAGGGCCCATTAGTGGAAGAAGGGTTTTAACCAACATGTTTGGGGTATGGGCCCAAAAGCTTATTTAGCTTATTCTACTAAGAAGAGGTGTAAATGGATGCACGAGGGGTTTTGATCTCCTAAGTAAAGGTTCAAATCCTTTTTTCTTAGAGGAAATGAGGGGGTTTGAACCCCTATATTTCACTATATCAAAGTGAGTCCTAACTTTCGGGCACATGTCCTAAATTATTGGTGGAATACCAGAGGCTAAAATGGGTAATGAAATATGAAAAATTGTTATAGCAATTGTGATAGGGAGAAAATTTTTTCAAATTAGGTGTATGAGTTGATCGTATCGAAATCGCGGATATGATGCTCGCACTCATAAGAAGAGTATAGATAAAATGGTTGCTTTAATTATTAAATTTAATGTAAATATTTCTGGTTGGTAGTGGTTGTAAGTTATACCTAGAAATAAAATTGCTGAAAGAGTATTTATTAATAAAATGTTAGCATATTCAGCTAAAAAAAATAGGGCAAATGGACCTCCTGCATATTCTACATTAAATCCTGATACAAGTTCTGATTCACCTTCAGTAAGATCAAATGGGGCCCGGTTAGTTTCTGCGAGAGTTGAAGTAAATCATATTGTTGCTATTGGTCAGGCGGGAATAATTAATCATAAAAATTCTTGGGTTGTATTAAAATTTATAAGTGAGAAGCTTCCTGTTATTAGCACTAGGCAGAGTAGAATTAATCCAAGTGTGACTTCATATGAGATTGTTTGTGCTACTGCACGTAAAGATCCAATTAGTGCATATTTTGAATTTGAGGATCATCCTGACCCAAGCACTGAATATACAGCTAAACTTGAGAGAGCAAGAATAAATAAAATGCCTAAGTTAATACTAGATAAATTATTTGGTATAGGGAGGGGTATTCAGATAATAAGTGACAGGGTTAAAGCCATAACTGGCATAATAATAAACAAGATTTGTGAGGATGTTGATGGTCGGATTGGTTCTTTAATAAAAAGTTTTAGGCCATCGGCCAATGGTTGAAGAATTCCCATAGGTCCAACAATATTTGGACCTTTTCGTAGTTGTATATACCCTAAAACTTTTCGTTCTACAAGAGTTAAAAATGCTACTGCTAACAAAACTGGAATAATATACAAGAGGGGGTTAATAATTAAGGAAATTAAAGAATTCATAATTAAAAAGGGGAGTTGAACCCCTGGGTGAAAGATTTTAGATCTTTTGCAATTACCAGACTCTGCCATTTTAACTAACCCTTATTTTGGGGTTTATTATTTACCTGAGTCTATTTAAATTGTTTTCAATAGGAAAAGGTAGGGCTTGTTTTTATATTGGCCCTATTTTTTCGGCCCTTTTGTACTAGAAAAAATTTTTTATAGATAAAAACTGACCTGGATTACTCCGGTCTGAACTCAGATCACGTAGGACTTTAATCGTTGAACAAACGAACCTTTAATAGCGGCTGCACCATCGGGGTGTCCTGATCCAACATCGAGGTCGTAAACCCACTCGTCGATAGGGACTCTTGGAGAGGATTGCGCTGTTATCCCTAGGGTAACTTGGTTCGTTGATCAAAATATTGGATCAATTATGTTAAATATTTTATTTTTTGGAATTGTGGTTCTTAAATTAAGATATTCTTTTCATCTCGGAGGTTTTGTTTTTCTCCGTGGTCGCCCCAACCTAAAATTTTAATCATATTGTTTTATTTTATATTTTATCTTTCGGATTTTATGAAATACAATTGATTATATGTTTAAAGCTCCATAGGGTCTTCTCGTCTTATAATTATGTCTCCGCTTCTGCACGGAGAAATCAATTTCACTGATTAATTTAGGGAGACAGTTGAACTTTCGTCTTGCCATTCATACTGGTCTTTATTTAAAAGACAAGTGATTACGCTACCTTTGCACGGTCATAATACCGCGGCCGTTAAACTTAATGTCACTGGGCAGGCAGGACCTCTTATCCTTAATTGCAAGAGGCGATGTTTTTGGTAAACAGGCGAAGTTCATGTTTGCCGAGTTCCTTCCTATATTTTTAATCTTTCTAGTGTGCTCCTGTGTTGGGTTAACGATGGGTTAAATAGGTTTTTCTGGTAGGGTATTATTATTCCCTCAAAAAGGTTCGTTAATTATCAGTGAAATATTCGTTCTGATTTACACTTGCACTAAGAGAATATTTTCTTGTTACTCATTCTAGTATAATCACATCTATAAAATAGATCGACTTAATAGTTGTGATGAATTGGGACTATTTTATTGTTATAATAAGATTTAGTAAATTAAGCTTTAACGCTTTTATTTTGATTGCTGCTTTTAGGCCAACATAATTAATTTCTTTAATTAATATAATCATTATTCATTGCTTTAGGCGTATCCTTTATTAATAGAGCTGAACCTCTATTAATTAACTTTAAAATACTATTTTTTACTTTGTTAGTTTAAAAATATTTTAAGTTGAATTTAAGTTCATTTATTAAGTAACCAGCTATTACTAGACTCGTTAGGTTTATCACCACTACTAGGAAGTCTTCCCACTCTTTTGCCACAGAGAAGGGTTGGCTCGTTATGCTGCTTCGTAGTAGCTCGTTTAGTTTCGGGGTGTCTAACTTAAGTTCTTTATGTTAGATTAAACTTACTAGACCATGATGCAAAAGGTAAAAGGTCTAATCTTTGCTTTTTATTGTTTTTATGATTTGTTTAATTTCTGTTTCATTTTTCCTTTGCAGTACTATTTATATTGCGCTAACGAATTTTTGTGTCTCCCTTACTAAAATGGTAAAAATGTTTTATTTATTTGGTTAAAAGTATTATCTACTTATTGAGGTGAAGTAGGATAAATTTAGTAGTCAAAATAACTTGAATTTAACAAGTATCTTCTTGGTGTAAGCAAGATGCTATATTTAAGCTATATTTTGATAATCCAAGTACACCTTCCGGTAAACTTACCATGTTACGACTTACCTCTTCTTTTATTTTTATTTATTATATAATTAGTTGTTTTTCTGAGGAGGGTGACGGGCGGTGTGTGCGCGCTCTATGGCCTATTTAAAAAGAACACTCTATTTTCTTTTTACTGCTAAATCCACCTTTAAATAGTTTTTCATAAAATTTTTCGTATTTTCTAGTTTAGAAAATGTAGCCCATTTCTTTCCACCTAATTCGCTACACCTTGACCTGACGTTTTTATGTTTATCATTATGCCTACTATTTTTCATTTAAATGGTGAGCTGACGACGGCGGTATATAAGCGGTATTGGCAATAAGTGGTGAGGTTTAGCGGGGGGTATCAATTATAGAACAGGCTCCTCTAGGGGGGTGTAGAGCACCGCCAAGTCCTTTGAGTTTTAAGCTGTGGCTCGTAGTACTCAGGCGGGTTGTTCCAAAGTTTAAGGCTGAGCATAGTAGGGTATCTAATCCTAGTTTGTTTCTTAGCTTTCGTGGGTTCAAGTAATTTATTTGTTAGAATATCTTTCGTTTTTGGTTTCACCGTTTAACATATACGTATAACAGTCGAGTTAATTTTTATTTCTATTTATTTTAATATAATTTAATCACGCTTTAGGCCGTTTTTATTAATTTGAGTTTCTCGTATAACCGCGGTGGCTGGCACGAAATTTACCAACTCTTAAAATTATTACTGATTCAAGCTTATTGACGCTTATTTTTCAATGTTTATCACTGCTGAATTCCTGTAGAGGTGTGGCTTGGCAAGATGTTATGGGCATAAATTGTGCCTGATATCCGCTCCTTATTTACTAATAGGTAAATAAGGGCATTTTCACAGGGGTGCTGAGACTTGCATGTGTAAATATAATTTAAATTAATAGTAAGGCTAGGACCAAACCTTTGTGTTTTTGAGATATTTTAAAAATCTATCTTAGCATCTTCAGTGCCATGCTTTGATTAAGCTACATAAAC